GTCCCAGGATTTAAATGATTGGAAAAAGGAAATGCATGTTAAATGCACCTATAATGGTATTCAATTATCCGAAACAGAATTTCCGTACAACTGGTTAACAGACGGTATTCAAATAAAGATCCTATTTCCTTTTTCCCTAAAATCCCGGCGCAGATCTAAGCTACAATCCCTTCATAAGGATTCATTGAAAAAAATAAAAGGACAAGAAAGTGATTTTTGTTTTTTAACAGTTTTGGGAATGGAAACTGAATTTCCTTTTGGTTCTCCCCGAAAACAACGTTCATTTTTTGAACCCGTTTTGCAAGAATTCAAAAAAAAAATTAGAAAATGGAAAACCAAGTCTTTTATAGTTTTAAGAATTTTAAAAGAAAGAACAAAAATTTTCCAAAAAGTGGCAAAAGAAACAAACAAATGGGTCATCAAAAGCATTCGATTTCTAAAAGGAAGAATAAAAAAACTTTCAAAAAGAAAGCCAATTCAATTAGTTATATTGGGAGAAACGAGAGAAATAGAGGATTTGGGTGAAATTAAAAAAGATTCGATAACAATAATCGGGAATCATACGATTAACGAATTGTCTATTCAAATTCGATCTATGCATTGGACAAATTTCTCACTAACAGAAAAACAAATGAAAGATCTAAGTAATAGAACAAACATAATCAGAAACCAAATAGAAAAAATTACAAAAGAGAAGAAAAAAGGATTGCTAACTCAAGAAATAAATATTAGTTCTACCAAAATAAGTTATCGTGCTAAAATATTAGAATCATCAAAAAAGATTTGGCAGATCTTAAAAAGAAGAAATACTCGATTAATCCGTAAATCATATTTTTTTATAAAATTTTTGATTGAAAGGGTATACATAAACTTTTTTTTATCTATACTTAATATTCCAAGAATGAATGCAAAATTTTTTTTTGAATCAACAAAAAAAATTCAAATTCAAAATGTCCACAATAATAATAATGAAGCAAATCAGGAAAAAATTAATAAACCAACTAAAAATACAATTAACTTTCTTTCGACTCTAAAAAAATCACTTTATAAGATTAGTAATAATAATAAGAATTCAAAGATTTTTTGGGATTTATCTTCTTTCTCACAATCACAAGCATATGTATTTTACAAATTATCACAAACCCAAGTTATTAACTTTTCTAATTTAAGATCTGTCCTTCAATATCACGGAACATCTCTTTTTCTTAAGAATGAACTAAAAGATTGTTTTGAAAAAAAAGGAATATTTCAGTACGAATTAAGACATAAACCTTTTTGGAAGTTTGGAATGAATGAATGGAAAACCTGGTTAAGTAGTCATTATCAATACGATTTACCTAGGATTAGATGGACTAAATTAGTACCACAAAAATGGCGAAATCGAGCGAATCAAGACTGTATGACTCAAAATAAAGATTTAAACAAAAAAGATTCATATGAAAAAAACAGATTAACTCATTACCAAAAAGAAAAACAAAATCTTTTTGAAGCGGACCCATTACAGAATCAAAAATCCAATTTTCAAAAATACTATAGATATGATCTTTTATCATATAAATCTATTAATTATGACGATAAGAAAGACTCGTCTATTGATAGATCACTAGTCCAAGAAAGTTTTTATAATTACAACATAGGGAAAGGAAAATTTTTTGGTATGCTGGGAAGTATCCCTATCAATAATTATCTAGGGGAAGACGATATTATGGATATAGATAAAATTTCGAATAGAAAATATTTTGATTGGAGAATTTTCTATTTTTGTCTTAGAAATAAGATCGATATTCAATCCTGGGTTGATATGGATACTGGTACCAACAGTAATCAAAATACTAAGATTGGGGCGGATAATTATCAAATAATTGATGAAATTACTAAGAAAGGTCTTTTTTATTTTACAATTCATCAAAATGAAGAAATTAACCCATCCAATCAAAAAGAGTTCGTTTTTGATTGGATGGGAATGAATAACAAAATACTAAATAGTCTTATATCAAATTGGGAGCTTTGGTTCTTCCCAGAATTTGTGCTACTTTTTAATGCATATAAAACGAAACCATGGATCATACCAATCAAATTACTTCTTTCCGATTTTAATGGAAATGCAAATGGTAATAAAAAGAGAACTATAAAGAAAAAGGAATATCTTTTTATATCATCGAATAAAAAAAAATATCTTGAATTAGACAATGGAAGTCAAGAAGAAAAAAAAACCACAAGCCAAGGAAATCCGAGATCAGATGCACAAAACCAAGTAAGTCTTGGATCAGTTCTCTCAAAGCAAGAAAAAGATGTTGAAGAAAAGTATGCGGGATCTGACATGAAAAAACGTAGAAAGAAAAAGCAATACAAGAGCAATATAGAAGCAGAGCTTGATTTCTTACTAAAAAAAGATTTTCATTTTCAGTTGAGATGGGATAATTCTTTAAATGAAAAGGTAATGAATAATATCAAAATCGGTTGTCTCCTGCTACGACTGATAAATCCAAGAGAAATTGCTATATCCTATATTCAAAGGGAAGAAATGCGTCTGGATATTTTGATGACTGAGAAGGATTTCGCTCTTACCGAATTGATGAAAAGGGGAATAGTTATTATCGAACCTGCTCGTCTGTCTGTAAAAAATGCTGGACAATTTTTTATATATCAAACCATAGGTATTTCATTGGTTCATAAGAATAAGCGCCAATTAAAATTTAATAAAAGATACCGAGAAAAAGGCTATGCTGATAAGAAATTTTTTGATGAATGGATTCCAAGCCATCAACTAAGGACTGGAACTAAAGACAAAAAGCATTATGATTTGCTTGTTCCTGAAAAGATTTTATTCCCTAAACGTCGTAGAGAATTGAGAACTCTAATTTGTTTCAATTCGAAGAATAGAAATGGTATGCGTAGTTACGTTTGGGATAAAAGAAAAGATCTTGCTCGAGAAAAAAAGAAATTCATTAACGTAAAGTTCTTTCTTTGGTCCAATTATCGATTAGAAGATTTAGTTTGTATGAATCGCTATTGGTTTAATACCAATAATGGTAGTCGTTTCAGTATGGTAAGGATACATATGTACCCACGATTGAAAATTCGTTAATACTATGTTTTTCTTATCTATGCTTATGGTGTGTGGGATATATGAAAACCCAGATATTCACACATACCTTATCTTCGATTCCATTCTGATACATGATACCCATTTAATGATATCCATATCAATTAGATCTATAAATGAACCAACAGAATCGTTTTTTTTAGGTATCAACTTTTCTCTTTTCCACAAATATAAGATACTTTTGGATCCCTAATCAAATTGCAAATTGAATTCATTTTTGGTTGATTTTAGAGAAAGTTGATAACGAACGTAAGATTGTTGTGTATATCAAATTCAAATGACTAACATTATTATTATTGATCAGTAAAATTCATATAAAAAAAAGGAGGGAGGAGATTTTGTTTTATGGTAAAAAATTCATTCATCTCAATTATTTTTCAAGAAAAAAGAGAAGAAAACTGCGGGTCTGTTGAATTTCAAGTAGTCAGGTTCACCAATAAGATACGAAGACTTACTTCCCATTTGGAATTGCACAGAAAAGACTATTTATCTCAGAGAGGTCTACGGAAAATTTTGGAAAAACGCCAACGGTTGCTATCGTATTTGTCAAAGAAAAATAGAGTACGTTATAAAGAATTAATTATTCAGTTGAATATTCGGGAGTCAAAAAATCGTTAATTTGAAATCCAATTTTGAAATATTTGATTTATTAGATTTTGAATATTGATGAACTTCTTTTTGTTTTCAACAATTCATGCTAAGAATGAATCGAGGAAAAACCTATGAATATACTAGCTACTGGGAAAGACCTTATGGTAGTCAATATGGGCCCTCACCACCCATCAACGCATGGTGTTCTTCGTCTCATCGTTACTTTAGATGGTGAAGATGTTATTGACTGTGAACCAATATTGGGTTATTTACACAGAGGGATGGAAAAAATTGCGGAAAATCGAACAACTATACAATATCTGCCTTATGTAACACGTTGGGATTATTTAGCTACTATGTTCACAGAAGCAATAACTGTAAATGGACCAGAACTGTTGGGAAATATTCAAGTACCTAAAAGGGCCAGCTATATCAGAGTAATTATGTTGGAGTTGAGTCGTATAGCTTCTCATCTGTTATGGCTTGGCCCTTTTATGGCAGATATTGGTGTACAGACTCCTTTCTTCTATATTTTCAGAGAAAGAGAATTAGTATATGATCTATTCGAAGCTGCCACCGGTATGAGAATGATGCATAATTATTTGCGTATCGGAGGAATAGCAGCTGATTTACCTCACGGCTGGATAGATAAATGTTTGGATTTCTGTGATTATTTTTTAACAGGGGTTGTTGAATATGAAAAACTTATTACGCGAAACCCTATTTTTTTAGAACGCGTTGAAGGAGTAGGCATTATTGGTGGAGAAGAAGCAATAAATTGGGGTTTGTCAGGACCAATGCTACGAGCGTCTGGACTCGAATGGGATCTTCGTAAAGTCGATCATTATGAGTGTTACGACGAATTTGATTGGGAGGTACAGTGGCAAAAAGAAGGAGATTCATTAGCCCGTTATTTAATCCGAATGGGTGAAATGACGGAATCCATAAAAATTATTCAGCAAGCTTTGGAAGGAATTCCGGGGGGGCCTTATGAGAATTTAGAAATCCGATGCTTTGATAGAGAAAACAACCCAGAATGGGCTGATTTTGAAGATCGATTCATTAGTAAAAAACCCTCTCCTACTTTTGAATTGCCGAAACAAGAACTTTATGTGAGAGTCGAAGCCCCAAAAGGAGAATTGGGAATTTTTCTGATAGGAGATCAAAGCGGTTTTCCTTGGAGATGGAAAATTCGCCCACCAGGTTTTATCAATTTGCAAATTCTTCCGCAGTTAGTTAAAAGAATGAAATTGGCTGATATTATGACGATACTAGGTAGTATAGATATCATTATGGGAGAAGTTGATCGTTGAAATGCTAATTGCTACAACAGAAGTACAAGATATCAATTCTTTTTCCAGATTGGAATCCTTAAAAGAGGTCTATGGGATCATATGGATGCTTGTTCCTATTTTCACGCCTGTATTGGGAATCACAATAGGTGTACTCGTAATTGTGTGGTTAGAAAGAGAAGTATCTGCAGGAATCCAACAACGTATTGGGCCTGAATACGCTAGCCCATTGGGAATTCTTCAAGCTTTAGCCGATGGGACAAAACTACTTTTGAAAGAGAATCTTCTTCCATCTAGAGGAAATACTCGGTTATTCAGTATTGGACCATCTCTAGCAGTCATATCAATTCTACTAAGTTATTCAGTAATTCCTTTTAGTTATCGCCTTGTTTTAGCTGATTTCAATATCGGTATTTTTTTATGGATTGCCATTTCAAGTATTGCTCCTATTGGACTTCTTATGTCAGGATATGGATCAAATAATAAATATTCCTTTTTAGGTGGTCTGCGAGCTGCTGCTCAATCGATTAGTTATGAAATACCATTAACTTTATGTGTTTTATCAATATCTCTACGTGCGATTCGTTAAAACAGAAACTCTTCTTTTCCCTATGCTTTTCCTTCGACAAAAAAAATAAATTTAATAGATATCTTCATCTTTTTATTCATTTATTTCTTCTTTAGGTTAATAAAATTAATTAGGTAGTTATATATGAGTGAAAGAAAACAACTTCGAAATTCGCAGTAAAAGTGGGTTGAGTCTCATTTCCTGTGTACAAGAGTTAAGGTTAAGCCGAAGTAAACAAACATGGAAGAAGCCCTTTACCCCAAGATTGGTTGATTGGTCATCCTGGCTTGAAGCGGACTCAAAGGATCAACCCTATGGAGTTTTCACTATCGTTTGTATGTATTACAATACAGATATTACAAAAGGGGGATTAAAAAAAAGATGGGTGAGTAGGAAGGAACACCAAAAAACACACAAAGGATTAGTAATGGAAATTATGTAAATTATCTAAAAGGATACTTCTGCATATCATAAAAAGAATACTAATTGGGGCTTTAAATTGGTAGAAATGATCAGGCAGTACTCCCCACAATTCCGATCCAGAGTATGCTCCTATCCACTGATTAAAGAAATGACTATCGGGAACGAAATAATACTTTACCCTTTTTTAAGCGCCCCTTTTCCTTTTCTCAGAATGAAGAAGAGGAACAAAAAAAAATAGAAAAAATACAATTCCAATATAAACAAAAAAGATCTTTTTATTCTTTCTTTCATATATTCATAGAAATCAAATTCCTGTCCTGATTCATGAACTAATGGAATGCTTAATTCTTTTTCGTAATTGAAAATCAAATGATGGGTTGAAATATCTATTGATATTTATACAAGGAGTATTTTATTCAAGGAGTGATTAAGTTATTACTCAAGACAGAAAAATTGAAATTCGTAAAGGATGAGATCAATTCAGAAATATTCTTTATTTTTTATTTATTTTTAGAGTTTATAGCAGATAGAATTCCATTGGTATAATATAATTGGGGACCTTCCAATAGATCTTGACTCTATCCGATAACCATATCAAGATAACTAATACTGGCTCAGTCCTTACATTTATTTGTGGCCCTGAGGAGCCGTATGAGGTGAAAATCTCATGTACGGTTTTGTAATAGCGATGGGAACAGGAATGTTATCACCGACTATGATTATCTAACAGTTCAAGTACAATTGATATAGTTGGCGCGCAGTCAAAATATGGTTGGTTGGGGTGGAATTTGTGGCGTCAACCCATAGGGTTTATGGTTTTTCTAATTTCTTCTCTAGCGGAATGCGAGAGGTTGCCTTTTGATTTACCAGAAGCCGAAGAAGAATTAGTAGCAGGTTATCAAACCGAATATTCAGGGATCCGGTTTGGTTTATTTTACGTTGTTTCTTATCTAAATCTATTAGTTTCCTCTTTATTTGTAACAGTTCTTTACTTGGGTGGTTGGAATCTTTCCATTCCGTACATATTTGTTCCGGAGCTATTTGAAATAAATAAAGCGGATGGAATTTTTGGAACGACAATTGGTATCTTTATTACATTAGCTAAAACTTATTTGTTCTTGTTCATTCCTATCACAACAAGATGGACTTTACCTAGATTAAGAATGGACCAACTCTTAAATCTTGGCTGGAAATTTCTTTTACCTATTTCTCTCGGTAATCTATTATTAACAACTTCTTCCCAACTCCTTTCACTGTAAAGAAAAAAGGAATACTATATTTTCGACTTGTCTCAAACAAGAGAAAGAAAGAAAATCAAATTATTCATAACTATTCACGATATGTTCCCTATGGTAACTGGGTTCATCAATTATGGTCAACAAACAGTACGGGCTGCAAGGTACATTGGTCAAAGTTTCCTAATTACCTTATCCCAAGCAAATCGTTTACCTGTAACTATTCAATATCCTTATGAAAAATTAATCACATCGGAGCGTTTCCGCGGTCGAATCCATTTTGAATTTGATAAATGTATTGCTTGTGAAGTATGTGTTCGTGTATGTCCTATAGATCTGCCAGTTGTTGATTGGAAATGGGAAACAGATATTCGAAAGAAACGATTGTTTAATTACAGTATTGATTTTGGAATTTGTATTTTTTGTGGTAATTGCGTTGAGTATTGTCCAACAAATTGTTTATCAATGACTGAAGAATATGAACTCGCTACGTACGACCGTCACGAATTGAATTATAATCAAATTGCTTTAGGCCGTTTACCAATATCAATAATTGACGATTTTACAATTCGAACAATTGGGAATTCGTCTCAAAGAAAAAAGGAGTAAACCTCTTGATTAAAGAGTAATTGCAAAGTACTAAGGTTTCTTTTTGTTAGAAGGGGATAAGGTCTTTCTCTTTGCTTGGTCAATAATTACAAATCCTAACTATTGATTGGGTTCTGAGAAGTATGACTTAATTTGTATTGAAAGTCTATTAAGATAATATCTCCATTTCAAACAGCCGTTTAGAATACAGAAAAGAGCGAAATTGACCCAATAACTAGACCCCCGTTAACTCACACTTATTAGATTATAATTTAATTCAATTGGGAATGTCTCAGAAAAAAATTTTTCCTGGTCGGTTCTCAATAAGGTCATGAAAAACATTTCGATTTATTTATCTCTTATTTTAATATAATGGATTTGCCTGGACCACTACATGATTTTCTTTTAGTTTTTCTGGGATCGGGTCTTATAATAGGAGGTCTGGGAGTAGTATTACTTACCAACCCAATTTATTCTGCCTTTTCATTGGGATTGGTTCTTGTTTGTATATCCTTATTCTATATTCTATCAAATTCCCATTTTGTAGCTGCTGCACAACTTCTTATTTACGTGGGGGCTGTAAATGTTTTAATCATATTTGCTGTAATGTTCATGAATGGTTCAGACTATTCTAAAGATTTTCATTTTCATCTTTGGACTATTGGGGATGGGGTTACTTCCCTAGTTTGTACAAGTATTTTTTTTTCACTAATCACTACTATTCTAGATACGTCGTGGTATGGGATTATTTGGACTACCCGATCCAACCAGATTATAGAGGAAGATTTGATAAGTAATAGTCAACAAATTGGTATTCATTTATCAACGGACTTTTTTCTTCCATTTGAACTGATTTCGATAATTCTTTTAGTTGCTTTGATAGGTGCAATTGCCGTGGCTCGTCAGTAAAAAATCTTTATAACTAGGAACAGAAATCCAAATTCAACCTTTTTCTGTGTTATCACATCCATTTCTCTGAAATTCGATTTGAATACTGTTTGGTTCATGTATAAAATCGAAATTTTTTTAGGCGCCCTATTCGATCTATTACCAATATCTTGTTTTGTTCCGTACTTGTTATATTCTAAGCAATCGAATCACTTGAATTATTGTTCATATTGAAATGAATCGGAATTGGTACGGAGTTGGTCAATGATACTCGAGCATGTACTTGTTTTGAGTGCCTATTTATTTTCTATCGGTATCTATGGATTGATCACGAGCCGGAATATGGTGCGGGCTCTGATGTGTCTTGAACTTATACTAAATGCGGTTAATATAAATTTCGTAACATTTTCTTATTTTTTTGATAGTCGTCAATTAAAAGGAGATATTTTCTCAATTTTTGTTATAGCTATTGCAGCCGCTGAAGCAGCTATTGGATCAGCTATTGTTTCGTCAATTTATCGTAACAGAAAATCGACTCGTATCAATCAATCGACTTTGTTGAATAAGTAGTATTTAGAAATCATAATATTCATCAATTCGAACTAGTCTATATAATTAGAATACGTCGTAACCTCAATCATGTTTGCAAAAACATAAGAAATCAAAGTATCTTTATTCCCTATTAGTATTATGAGTTGATCCAGAAGTGGATTGATTAGAAAAATTCTGGTAAATCATGGATTCATCTGGTGTTTAAATATATGGGCTATTTCCAACTTAACTAGATCGAAACTTTTTAGGAGTTCAAAAATTTATAAGATCCAATGTCACATTCAGTAAAGATTTATGATACATGTATAGGGTGTACTCAATGTGTCCGCGCCTGCCCCACAGATGTATTAGAAATGATACCTTGGGACGGATGTAAAGCCAAGCAAATTGCTTCTGCTCCAAGAACAGAGGACTGCGTTGGTTGTAAGAGATGTGAATCCGCCTGTCCAACGGATTTCTTGAGTGTTCGAGTTTATTTATGGCATGAAACAACTCGAAGCATGGGTCTAGCTTATTGATATTGAGACGTTTCAGAAAACCCCACTTAAAGCCATTCCGAATCCATTTTCTTTTTTTTTTTTTTTACCGATTACCGACAAAAACCCGTACTCTAAAATGGAATTTATTCTTATTGGGTTTTTCTTGTAGAGTACGGGTTTTTCTGGTCCAAGTGTATCTTGTCTTTACCATGAATTTTTTTCATTTTTTTCCTTGGTTAACAATAATTGTAGTTTTTCCGATAGCCGCGGGTTCTTTAATTTTCTTCCTCCCCCATAGAGGAAATCAGGTGATTTTAGAGTATACTATATTTATATGTGCCTTAGAACTCCTTATAACCACCTATGCGTTCTGTTATCATTTCCAGTTCGACGATCCATTAATCCAGCTAGCAGAGGATTATAAATGGATCAATTTTTTTTATTTTTACTGGAGATTGGGAATAGATGGACTTTCCTTAGGACCTATTTTACTGACAGGATTTATCACCACTTTAGCTACTTTAGCGGCTCGGCCAGTTACTCGGAATTCCCGATTATTCCATTTCCTGATGTTAGCAATGTACAGCGGTCAAATAGGATCATTTTCTTCTCGAGACCTTTTACTTTTTTTCATCATGTGGGAGTTAGAATTAATTCCCGTTTATCTACTTCTATCCATGTGGGGGGGGAAAAAACGTCTTTATTCAGCTACAAAGTTTATTTTGTACACTGCGGGAGGATCCATTTTTATATTAATAGGAGTTTTGGGTATCGGTTTATATGGTTCCAATGAGCCAATATTCAATTTGGAAACATTAGCTAATCAATCGTATCCCGCGGAACTGGAAATAATATTTTATATTGGGTTTCTTATTGCTTTTGCTGTCAAATCACCGATTATACCCTTCCATACGTGGTTATCAGACACCCATGGAGAGGCGCATTACAGTACTTGTATGCTTCTAGCCGGAATCTTATTAAAAATGGGAGCATATGGGTTGATTCGGATCAATATGGAACTATTACCGCACGCTCATTCTATATTTTCTCCCTGGTTGATGATAGTAGGTACAATGCAAATAATTTATGCAGCTTCAACATCTCCTAGCCAACGGAATTTAAAAAAACGAATAGCTTATTCCTCCGTATCTCATATGGGTTTTATAATTATAGGAATTGGGTCGATAACCGATACTGGACTCAACGGAGCCGTTTTACAAATAATTTCTCATGGGTTTATTAGTGCTGCACTTTTTTTCTTGGCAGGAACGAGTTATGATAGAATACGTCTTGGTTATCTTGACGAAATGGGCGGATTGGCTATCCCAATCCCAAAGATATTCACCATATTCAGTATCTTATCGATGGCTTCCCTTGCATTACCGGGCATGAGTGGTTTTGTTGCGGAATTGATAGTATTTTTTGGAATAATTACCAGCCAAAAATACTTGTTAATGCAAAAAATACTAATTACTTTTGGAATGGCAATTGGAATGATATTAACTCCTATTTATTCATTATCTATGTCACGGCAAATGTTCTATGGGTACAAGCTATTTAATGCTCAAAACTCTTATTTTTTTGATTCTGGACCCCGGGAGTTATTTGTTTTGATGTCTATTCTTCTACCCGTAATAGGTATTGGTATTTATCCGGATTTCGTTCTCTCCCTATCAGTGGACAAGGTCGAAGCTATTCTATCTAATTTTTTTTATAGATAGTTTTCATGAATAAAAAAAATCAAAAACCAATCCCATGTCCTCTGCTTTTTAAAATAGGTCGTTGTCCAATGAAAATAAAAGAAGTCTTTTTTCGTGTCTTAAGCTTAAAGTGAAAATTAACTAAAAAAGAATAAGAATAAATAAGTCAACAATAAATAACTAAATTTGAATTGTAACCAGACACACCTTATGGCCTTTGTGAGAACCTTTTGAATCAAGTACTGTAGTGATTCAAAAGGTTCTCGGCAGCTTCCACTAAGTTTCGTTTCTATATTTGCGCTGTCCTATGTTTGTATTCATTAGTCCCTTTCCTTTCTTCAATTCACTTAGATGTTAATTAAATGAACCATAACTATGTAACCCGATTCCTAATAGATTGACCCCGAAGTAGCATATCCAAATTATAAGAAAGCCCATAGAAGCCACAATTGCAGAATTTACACCTTCCCAATTTTGATTTGTTCGCGTATGGAAATAAATCCCAAATAGAGTCCAAGTAATAAATGCCCAAGTTTCCTTTGGATCCCAACTCCAATATGATCCCCATGCCTCATTAGCCCATACTGCTCCCGAAAGAATACCTATGGTTAAAAAGATAAATCCTAGACTAATAATATGATAACTCCACTGATCCAATTGTTGAATCAATTGATATCCATAATAATTTCTAGCAGAAAGAAAATAAGGAAAAGAAGTGTTTAGTAAACCATTGTTTTTTTCATTCAGGTATTGTATTTCACCAAAGGAAAATGATTCATTTCCATTTAATAAATTATTTCTTTTATCAAGAATCCTTATAATTTTTCGAAATGTAATGACTAGACGAGCTGTGGATAATAATGATCCACATAAAAGAGCTGCATAACCTAATACCATCATACTTACGTGCATCATTAACCACTGGGCTTGTAGAGCAGGTACTAATATTCCGGATTGATGCATTTTGGTTAAAAACCCCGAAATAGCAAAACTCTGGGTAAAAATAGCGCTTGGCGCGGTTATTGCGCTTAAATCATTTTTATGTTTTTTAAAATAGAAAATCCTATGAATAATAGAGAAACTCCATGAAAGAAAGATTAATGATTCATATAAATCACTTAATGGGAAATGCCCCGAATAAATCCAACGAGTGACTAATAATCCTGTTAGACAGACAAAGGTAGCAATCGTCCCTTTTTCTAATGAATCATATAATCCTATGATTTCATCGACTAATAAGGTTATCAACTGGATTGTAATTCCAATCGAAACTACCGAAAAGGATATATGAGTTAATATATGCTCTAATGTTGAAAATATCATAAATAAAAATAAAAAATGAAAAGGGAGAGTCTTTCAAGTATACGGAATGGAAATCAGAAGTGAAATTCATTATCATTATAGGACTTTTTGCATATCTTTTTATCTTTTATAAAAAGATAAAAAGATATGCCGCCACTCGGACTCGAACCGAGATGCTCTAGCACTGCTTCCTAAGAGCAGCGTGTCTACCGATTTCACCATAGCGGCTTGCTCGAAATCATAATAACCTATTTTTACTCAATCGTCGAGATTTAAAGAGTCAATTTCAATGAAATCCTTTTTAGGAAGCATTCCAATTAATGAATAAAAACTTGTTGAAATAGAGATGTAAAGAGCCCCCCCCTTTGCCGTCTTATTTAATTATTTAAGGTTTCAGCTTTATTTAACTTTTGTGTTGTCTTATTTAGTTATTTATAAGGGGGTGGGGTGATGGGGAAAATAAGAATCCCCATCTTGCGAATGAAAACATATTTCAATAACTCAATAAAAAAGAAAAAAGGGTTGAAACTTTTGATTTGGTTTTTATTCTTTTTTTTTTTCAAATTCCAAAAGAAGGACCAAACTCTTTTTTTAGAATTCAGTAGACAAATTCATCGGTTCAAAACATTAATGAATGGAAATCTTTACTTACTTTTTTTTTATTTCTATTTTTCTATTCTAGAATATATATTCAAAAGTAGAGTCTAAATTAGAAACGAAATTAACTCATTTTTTGAATTAGGCTGATTCAGATTATTCCGACGTTTTATTAGTTATTTGTCGTAGAAAAAAACTTTTTGAATTCCCCGTGGAAAGGGATTTCGCTAACGAAAAAGTTTTGAACGCTGCCCAATATCCCCCCGTTTTCCACCTATTTTTACGAATACGCTTTTTTAATAGAGAAGTACGCTTTTTTTGAACTGCCATTCGCAAACTAAAGGATTATTCATTGATAAAATTGGATGTGAAAGACATCTATTCTTTGAAACAAATTCTTTTTGATTTTTTTATTTTGACTATTCATTTAATTATTTGTCTATTTATTCTCTAAATTATACTACCTTTATAACAAAAAATAAATAGAAATATGTGAAAATAGAATAAAAGAGTACTAGAACAAAACAGAAAAACAATATGATATATAATTTTTTCAATTTCTATTACATACAATATCCGCGACAGAACAATTCTTATTTCGAAGTGATTGGTGGTGTCTTTCTTTATATCCCGATATCCCGACCCGTATTCAAATCGATATCTCTAGGCTGTATTATGCCATATAATATAAATCGAATTGAATTGGTTGAAGTTGATAAAAAAAGCAAAACAAAAGTCTTTCCTTTTCTATCTCTGTCTAGTTTCGGCATGCTACATTTAGAGATGAAAAATATATCACCCAAGTTTAAGAAACCGTACCGAATAAAAAAAAATGGAATCCTTTTTTCCCTTTTTTCTAGTAATAGGTTCTTAAATGGCATTTATTGGAATGGAAGACAAGCAATTAGTTCCGAAATGAACTAGTTAATGGTTCTGACTAAACAAATTCAAATTCAAATACCTAGTTCTTTTTTTATTGGGGAAAGCTCTGGGACATCCTATGATTTATATCAAAATCAATACTTTTTTTGGTGTTCTTGATTGATGTACATAAATTATTGTAATAGGGACTAATAATTGAAATCCGAATTTGTTCCATCTTCATAAAAATCTTACTTAGTATAAGTATAATACTGAGTATAAAAAAATTCTTTATTTTTTACTAGTAATTTAGTTATATCCTTCGACCACTCTGAACTTTGAATATTTTTTTTTGACGTATTTGGGAAAGATTTAAAATAACTACTAATAGAAAATTCTATTTAAGTTTTTTTACTCCCTTAATTTTAGCTTAATTTTTTTTTATTAATCCCTTCCAAAAGAGATAAGAGCTGGTGAATCAGAAACAATTAATTAATTAAGAATAAAAACACAAGTTATTATTATTTTTTTTATGGAACATACATATCAATATTCCTGGATCATACCTTTCGTTCCACTTCCAGTTCATATGTTAATAGGAGTGGGACTTCTACTTTTTCCGACAGCAACAAAAAATCTTCACCGTATGTGGGCTTTTCCTAGTATTTTATTGTTAAGTATAGTTATGGTTTTTTCGGTCGATCTAGCTATTCATCAAATACATCGAAGTTGTATCTATCAATACGTATGGTCTTGGACGATCAATAATGATTTTTCTTTAGAGTTTGGACATTTTATTGATCCACTTACTTCTATTA